ATGCGATGAGTGTTTTCTACAAACCACAAAGACATTGGAACTCTTTACTTTTTGTTTGGAATTTGGTCCGGTTTAGTTGGAACATCCCTTAGTTTATTAATTCGAACGGAACTAAGACAACCCGGAACTCTTTTGGGGGATGACCAATTATATAATGTAATCGTTACAGCTCATGCTTTTGTTATGATTTTTTTCCTAGTGATGCCAATCATAATTGGCGGTTTTGGTAATTGACTATTGCCCCTTATACTAGGAGCGCCAGACATAGCCTTCCCTCGACTAAACAACATAAGATTCTGACTTCTTCCCCCATCTTTAATACTACTACTATCTTCCGCCGCAGTAGAAAGAGGGGCAGGAACTGGGTGAACTGTCTACCCTCCACTATCAGATAATTTAGCTCATGCTGGACCGTCAGTAGATTTAGCAATTTTCTCACTACATTTAGCTGGAGTCTCGTCAATCCTAGGAGCGTTAAACTTTATCACCACCATTATTAACATGCGATGAAAAGGCCTACAATTAGAGCGTATACCTTTATTTGTGTGGTCTGTAAAAATTACAGCAATCCTCTTACTTTTATCCCTACCCGTCTTAGCAGGGGCCATTACTATGCTACTAACAGATCGTAACCTCAATACTTCATTTTTCGACCCAGCCGGAGGAGGGGACCCAATCCTTTATCAACATTTGTTTTGATTTTTTGGCCATCCAGAAGTGTACATTCTAATTTTACCTGGATTTGGAATTATTTCACACATCGTAACACACTACTCCCAAAAAAAAGAAACTTTTGGGGCATTAGGAATAGTATATGCAATACTCTCTATTGGCTTACTCGGCTTCATCGTCTGAGCCCACCACATGTTCACCGTCGGTATAGACGTTGACACTCGAGCATATTTTACAGCAGCAACAATAATTATTGCCGTACCTACAGGAATTAAGGTATTCAGATGACTAGCTACAATTCACGGATCAGTAGTTGAGTTTTCCGCTCCAATAATATGGGCATTAGGGTTTATCTTCTTATTTACAGTAGGTGGTCTCACAGGGATTGTCCTATCAAACTCTTCCCTAGACATCATACTTCATGACACCTATTACGTAGTTGCCCATTTCCATTACGTCCTATCTATAGGAGCAGTTTTCGCCCTCTTTGCCGGATTCAATCACTGATATCCCCTAATCACCGGAGTAACCCTACACCCAACTTGGACCAAAGCACACTTCTTACTTATGTTCGCAGGAGTAAATATCACCTTCTTTCCACAACACTTCTTGGGCCTAAGAGGTATGCCCCGACGGTATTCAGATTACCCCGACCAATACACCAAATGAAATATTGTTTCATCCATAGGCTCCTTTATTTCATTTGTAGCCGTCATAATCTTTATCTTTATTGTCTGGGAAAGTTTAACCTCCCAACGAAGCGTAGTGTGAACTAACCACTTTAACACCTCTTTAGAGTGAAGTAATCGACTACCAGCTGATTTCCATAACCTATCAGAAACAGGAGCTCTTACATTATAGAAATGGCCTTATGAGGACAAATTAAATTCCAAGACGCATCCTCACCTTTAATAGAGCAGTTAATCCTATTTCATGATCATGCCATATTTGTGTTAGTAATAATCACAGCCTTAGTCGGGTACATTTCTTCCACATTAATCGCCAACAAAACTAACTCACGAATAATTCTTGAGGGTCAAAAAGTAGAGACTATTTGAACTATCGTCCCCGCAATTATTCTTATTTTTCTAGCTCTCCCATCCCTACGTCTACTCTACCTGTTGGATGAGGTAAACGACCCACTACTATCTATTAAAGTGGTTGGACATCAATGGTACTGAAGATACGAATACTCAGATTTCCTTAACGTTGAGTTCGATTCTTACATAATTCCAACTAACGAGCTCCAAGTTGGAACCTACCGATTATTAGAAGTCGACAATCGTCTTATTGTTCCTATAAAAACTAACATTCGCGCCCTTGTCTCTTCGGCAGACGTTCTTCATGCTTGAACCCTCCCCTCAATAGGAATCAAATTAGACGCTGTTCCTGGTCGACTAAACCAAGTTAGCTTTTTATCACAACGGCCAGGAGTTTCTTACGGGCAGTGCAGAGAGATCTGCGGGGCAAATCACTCATTCATACCTATTGCAATGGAATCCGTAAACATCCCAAGATTCTTATTATGATTGTCAAAAAACATTTAAAAAATGAGTTATGAATTAACGTAGGACCGTCACTCCTAAGTCATCACAGAAGTGATATTTTTTAAATGCCCCAACTATCCCCCCTTAATTGATTACTAATCATGTCCCTTTTTTGATTTGGCTTAATCACATTGAGTGTTATTATCTTTTGAACCAAGACAAAACTATTCAGCTACAAACACCACCACACTCCCTCACTACCTTCCCACTATAAATGATGATAACTTAACCACTACTCTCATTATACATATTAGTTTACATCAACCTCCTCAGCACCTTCAACGCTGCGCTCTTATAAGCTAAATAAGTTATTAAGAAAGCTCATTACTTATTCCTAGAGCTTAAATCTATCGTACTATTCTACCACCTTAATTTTGGGTAGGTTAATTTAATCCTATCCATCGATCCTAAATCGATTACACTCATCTGCCAACCCAAATCAACACACTTAAACTTAAGAGTTAAACACATGTTTAATTCTACTGGTCCTTTCGTACTAAGTAGAACTACTAACAAAATATGGGAGATAGAAGCCAACCTGGCTCACGCCGGTCTGAACTCAGATCATGTAAGGTTATTAATGGTCGAACAGACCAACCATTAAGAGCTTCTTCACCCTTAGGACACCTTAATCCAACATCGAGGTCGCAATCTCTTTCTTCGATATGAACTCTCCAAAAGAATTACGCTGTTATCCCTGTGGTAACTACCGAATAACCTATAATACAGGTTCGTTAATAACAAATTCTTTACATTACAAGGAGGTTGCTTCTGTACTCCTCGGTCGCCCCAACCAACATACTTATGAGTAGTGACCATCATATAAAACTTAGGCTTTCACTAACATAAATATTAAAAGCTCAACAGGGTCTTCTTGTCTTCCCACAAAATTTAGGCCTCTTCACCTAAAGGTTAAATTCTACTAAATATAGTTGAGACAGTATATTTCACGTCAAACCATTCATACTAGCCTCCAATTAAAAGGCAAATTATTATGCTACCTTAGTACGGTCAGTGTACCGCAGCCATTTAAACTCACTCAGTGGGCAGGCCCGACTCCCAATCTTTATTCTACGAGGAGACATGTTTTTGTTAAACAGGCGGAATTAATGTTTGCCGAATTCCTTAACTACACTTAATTAAAATACAATCACTAATCACTTCTTCCTTAAACTATTTACGAAACTAATATCCGATTCTAATACTCATGCAAGCATTATATTTAACCTTCCAAAAATTCTAGGACATTTACCACCATATCTCAGATATTCCCACATATAAATTTTACTTACCACCGAAATAGTTAATAACAACCTCCACTTAAAGCTGGGCACTTTCATCCCTACCTTTAACTATCATGCATTTCTCTTATCCAACTTAGCCCCAAAGCTTCACCCTTAAGGCCCCTAACTTAACCTAATCGCCTCCCCTACTTCATAAAAGACGCAAAAAATTATTCTACCTACCACATAGGCTTAGCGATAAACCAGCTACCTTAAAATACGATTAGCATTTCACAACTACTACAACCTCTACTGTAATCCTTCCACATTACCTATGTGCCGCAGTAGCTCATTTTAAATCGGGAATTCTAACCTAATTAAAAACATATAACTCACCCATTATACAAAAGGTACGCCTTCTGATGACTACTTCTTTACTGTTTCTTATTCTTCCTTCTCAGTACTTACCTGCCTCATTATAAATTCACACCAGTTACTCCTTCATCCAAAACTTTTACACCAAAAATAATCACCATCTCTTCATTCACATAAAATTAACCACTATGAAAAGAGTAACACTTACTATCAACCAAGCGTAAAAAGGTCACATTTACTTATGCTACTTCTCACTCCCAGAAGCAGGTTCCCCTACCTCTACTATGTTACGACTTATCTCACCTACTTTCCACCAGCGAGAGCGACGGGCGATATGTGCATATTTTAGTGCTCAATTCACCACCCCACACTACTGTTTGAAATTACTATCAAGTCCTCCTTCAAAGAGAAATTGCAGACTCTTATCCGTAATTCTAAAATAAAAATTGTAGCCCACCTACCCTTCTATATAAGCCGCATCTTGACCTGATGTAACAATTACGAATTTTCCTGTTCTTCTCACCTTTCTTAAAAAAAAACAAATCGACGGCGATATACGAACTGATCAAACAAAAAGAAGTTAATATGTACGAGGACTATCGATTGTGTGGCAGGCTCCCCTGAAAAGCCCTAAAATACCGCCAAGTTCTTTAGATTTTAAGCATAGCGCTCGTAATACCTAGGTAGTCTCAACATTTTACTTTTAATAATAAGGGGGTATCTAATCCCCGTTTCCTCAAAAACTATCAAAGCTTCAGTTAGTGGGGCGTTACCTTAATCCCACCTAACTCCAGATTTTACCCCTCCTCAGGTGATCCCCTACCCATTAAAACCTAACACCTAACCTTCTTTTACCGCTCAAGATTAGCTTAAACTCCCTGTTTAACCGCAGATGCTGGCACAGTAATTAACCAGTCTTCCTCGACAATACTATATAAAACTTTCACTCATTGTATAAAACTTACTACTGAAAAGAGGGCCCAAATTCCTAAACATCATCACTATTTAACACTAACTTAACCCATTTTAAATACCTTTAAGACACTCAAAAAAAAGTAAGTTAATTACTCACCACTCGCACATCTAACATGTATGTTTAAAGCCACCACTAATCACTTACCAACCAGAACCAAATTGTTAGCAAGAAATTGAAACAAATTATTCTTGGGGTATGAACCCACCAGCTTACATTAGCTTACCTTACTACTAAGCTTACACCACTAAGTACCTATGAACTTGCAATTCATTGTTCTATTCAAACTCCTAAGCCTTATGAGAGGGCTTATACACCCATCAAATGAATCTACAATTCAACACCTAAAAATCAGCCATCTCACACAAGACCTACGCTTTCGACATATCATAAGTTTTGAAGACTAATAGTTTACATTAACCTAAGATCTTGTGGGAGAGGGTTCGAACCCTCTCCTAAAAACCCAAATCTTTTCGTGCACTCCACACCATCCCACAAACTAACAACCTACTTTGCCAAAACAGGTAAGAGTGCCCACAACAACCCATAACTTACGCAAAGTTTACATCTACTTTGACACCCCACACTCTTAACATACACCCAAACATGACACCAACTAACAATCACTCTATACACTGTTTACTCATACTACTAACATATACTAGGTTAGGATACTAACCGGTAATCACTCTATACACTGTTTACTCATACTACTAACATATACTAGGTTAGGGTACTAACCGGTAATCACTCTATACACTGTTTACTCATACTACTAACATATACTAGGTTAGGGTACTAACCGGTAATCACTCTATACACTGTTTACTCATACTACTAACATATACTAGGTTAGGGTACTAACCGGTAATCACTCTATACACTGTTTACTCATACTATTAACATATACTAGGTTAGGGTACTAACCGGTAATCACTCTACATACTATTTGTCTATTCTTATTACTCATATGGACATAATCTATACATCTTGTTGTATACACATGTGTTCCACCCTATATACTATCTATATACCCAATCTATATACCTTTCTTTTATTCATTCATTCATATCTATACTCCTTCTTATTCTATATTCTTATTCTTATTCTCTCATTTCTCGCATCCTATATACATCTAGCCCAATGTGGGCTATGCGCGAAAGTTGTTTTTACAAATTTTTCATAGAAAATCGGCCCTTTTTTTTTTTCAGTGCCTATTTTGAACTGTAATACGATCACCTCAAAACAGGGCTAAATAAAATATTTATAAATATTACCCCCATATGGTCAAAATCCCCCAATTTTAAGGAGTTTCCCGTAGCAGCCCTGGAAGCTTATTTTAAGTAGCGGCCTTGTAAACCGAAGATTGTGATACTAAATCTCTCAGGGCAGTGAATTTTTCGGAATTTCCATCATCTGTTTCGCTTAAACGCACCTATTTTAAAGTCATTCTCTAGATATTTGGGCCCCCAATACCCTTATATCTACTCTAAACAATTTTAGACCTAATGCTTGGAAGGCACCTATACTCATTATACTAAAAAGACACTCCTACCCCATTCGATCACACTGTTACTCTCTCCTTGACCCCTTTTCTCCTTCAACAACTCAATAACAAAATTACAAAACTACCTTCCACACATATGTTATTAGATATCTTCTCAACCTTTGATGACCACAACAGAGTTCTTCTCTCCTCTTATTGACTCCTCTGACTCACCTCCCTCTATGTCATTGTTTTCTACTCCTCCTCCTTGTGGCTACCCCCAACTCGCCAAAATATCCTACTATCCTTCCCTAAATCTATTATACTTTCCCAAATCAAACGTACCTTCGGACAAAACTTATTAGGAATGCCTTTAATCCTCCCTTCTTTATTTTTACTTCTTGTCCTCCTAAACCTTCTCGGACTTCTCCCATATGTTTTTAGCCCAACAGCACACCTGGCTATAACCGCCACTCTCGCCCTCCCCTTATGACTCTCCATAATTCTCTCTTCCTACATTTTTAACCCTCACCAAACCTTTTCACACCTCCTGCCCACCGGCACCCCTGCCCCTCTCTCACCCTTCTTATCTATTATTGAAGGTGTAAGAATCACGGTTCGCCCCCTCACTTTATCTGTGCGCCTAGCAGCTAACATGGGAGCCGGGCACATTATCTTAGGTCTCATCGGTAACTACCTTAGCTCCTGAGTCTTTATGCTCTCCACCACAATCATTTTAATCGTTCTCTTAATCCAAATTGGATACTTCTTATTTGAAGTAGGTGTCAGCCTTATTCAAGGATATATCTTCAGCCTTCTCCTCTCCCTATACTCAGACGATCACGCCAACTAGATAATTTCACCTCCAAAACAATTCTAAATAAAAACAACACCAACCCCAACCAACAAAACAAAGAGCATATACCCAACCAACATCTTATTTACTCACACCTCACAAGCAGACCTCACAACTTTTAATACCCCCATCACCCCCTGCCCCCCAACAACCTCATTCCAACCTTGATCCACTCCTTTCAAAACACTATGCCCCATCCCTAATCCCCACCTAATTAAAGGCACAACCCTTAAACTTCTCAAAAACCATATTCTAGAAGAAAACCACAAAACCGCGCCTCCACCTTTAACTCCCCTACTACCCCCCAAAACCCCAACAAAACACAACCAAAACCTAACTCCCACTAATACTAAGATACCACCCTTAACCCAAAACCCCACAACGAAGTGCTCGCCTAAACTAAAAAACCTTCTCTGAAAAATACAACCCCTTCACAAAGCCCCTCTACACAATACAATCATCGGAGTAGTAGACACCTTATTTTCATCCCCAATCCCACTAAAACTCTCTACCCTTCTCCCCCACAAAATATTAAAAGATAAACGAACCGTATACAAGACAGTCAAAAACCTCGCAACCACCCCCATGCCTACCATCACCGCCCCTCTTGGGCCAACAATCAAAGCCTCCAAAATCAAATCCTTAGAATAAAACCCACTCAAAAAAGGCACACCACACAATGAAAGATTAGCCACATTTAAACACCCCACAGTCAAAGGTATCGCTGCACCTACCCCCCCAATCAAGCGCATATCTTGTTTACCCCCCAACACATAAATAATCTCCCCAGCCCTTAAAAAAAGAAGAGCCTTAAACAAAGCATGTGTATACAAATGAAACAAAGCCACATAAGGTATACCCATCCCCAAAGCTAACATCATTATCCCAAGCTGACTTAAGGTAGATAAAGCAATCACTTTTTTCATATCTCACTCAAACACCGCAGAATACCCAGCCATCGTTATTGTCACCACAGAAACAAACACTAAGAAACTATTAAAGTTTTCATAGCAACACAAAAAAGGGTAAAACCGAATTAAAATAAAGACCCCTGCAGTCACAAGAGTAGAAGAGTGGACCAACGCAGAAACAGGAGTGGGCGCAGCCATCGCAGCTGGAAGCCACCTAGAAAAAGGTATTTGAGCCCTCTTAGTCATCCCAGCAACAACAACCATCAAACACACCAACCACCCTCCAGCACAAACCCAAAACCCCAAAAAATTCCAATGTCCTATTCTAAACATAATCACAATAGAAAACAAAAGAAGAGTGTCCCCCACACGATTCACCAACCCAGTAATTATTCCCGCACCTAGTGATTTACGATTCTGATAATAAATAACCAAACAAAATGACACCAACCCCAACCCATCCCACCCCAACAACAAAGCCGGAAGCCTACAAATAAACACCAACAAATTCATAGACAACACAAAAAGCATCACCAACCAAACAAACCGCCCTAAATATTCATCCCCCCTCATATATCTAGACGAAAATCGAAGCACACATATAGAAATCAAACACACAACCCTTCTAAATCTTGTTCCAACCCAATCAAACACCAAGCTAAAATCCCCAACCACCCTCTCACCCTCCACCAACTCAATCACCACCAACCATCCCTCACACCCAAAGCCCAAAAAAACAGCAAAAACAAACATCCTCACCCTCATTCCTCCCAAAAACAACGAAGCGAAATTACTAGCCTTCAAATAAAACTTCAGGTCAACAAACACTATGAAATGGTTATCCCTTCGCCAACACCACAACTTGACATTTTACACATAAACTAATTCCACTAATACCACCAATATAGTCCCCCACACCCAACCACATACCCCACCAAAGGAAAAATATGAAGCAACAACAATAAATACTCCCCACCCCTTCCATCTCCTCCAACACAAACGTACTCAGCCATCTCCCCATGCTGAGTACTAACATACAACACTAAATTATAAACCCCCCCCAAAAATCTTAACAACACAATAAAACCTCCTGCAAATAATCTATAGCCCCCCATCGAAATATACAACATCAGCTCCCTAATCAAATTTACAGAAGGAGGCCCAGCTATATTAAAAACACAAAACAAAAATCAGTAAGCACAAATCACCGGACTAACAGTTAACCCTCCCTTAACCAAATACAACCTACGAGTTTTAATCTTCAGATATATCATGTTGGCCAAACAAAAAAGACCAGAAGAACACAACCCATGAGCCAACATTATTATTAAAGCCCCCTGCCACCCCCACCAAAACCCAGACAAACAACCAGCAAGCATCACCCCCATGTGCCCAATAGACGAATAAGCAATCAATCTTTTAACATCCCTTTGACGAATGCAAACCAATGATGTTAACACACCCCCCCACAAACAAATAACAAATAACCACCCCCCCCTCCATCCCATACCTTTTAACAAAACAGCTAGCACCCGCAAAACTCCATATCCCCCTAATTTAAGTAACACCCCTGCCAAAATTATTGACCCTGCAATCGGAGCCTCCACATGAGCCTTAGGTAACCACACATGAACCAAAAAAATTGGAAGCTTAACCAAAAATGCCCCCAAAAAAACAAAACACCAAAAAACTCCCCACCCCTCCACCAAACCAACCAAACTATATTCAACAACCACCATCCTTAACCTCCCCTCCCAACCCCAAACACACATCAACCCAGCTAACAAAAACAAAGAAAACGTCACAGTATACATTACCAAATATACTCCTGCCTGCAACCGCTCAGGTTGGTATCCCCACCCCAAAATCAACCCCAACGTAGGTAGCAGCGACAACTCAAAAAAAACATAAAACCAAACAAACCTAGAACAACAAAAACAAACAAGCAACACCAAACACAACAAGTTAACCAAACCACAAAACACCTTCTCCCTCCCACCACCTTTAACTCTCCCCTCCCTAGCCAAATACATTAACACCCTAACCCACAATCTCAACAACAAAAGAGGTCCCCTCAAACCATCAACAACCATACAACCCCCAAACACCCCCCTCTCTCCCCCCCTAAAACTCGCCAATAAATAAACACTTCCCAAAAACAGCCCCCCCTTACTCACCTCCCACACCTCCTTGTCCACTAAAACCAACACCCCTCCCAACGCAAAAACACAACCTAACACTTATACACCCTCAAACCCCCTACGTAATCACTACCATGCCCACGAATACAAGACACCAACAAACCCACCCCTAACCTTGCCCCACATCCCCTAAAAGCTAACAACACTCCCACCAAACACACCTCTCCCCTACCCACCAACAAACAAAACCCACAATACACCCTAATCATCATCACCTCAAAACCCAACAATACATTTAAAATATGTTTAAACCTTATCACCACCACAAAAACCCCAAAAACATATCCTACAAAATATAACAAAACCAGCGAATATAATAAAACCATTTCTAACTACCTAAACCATTAAGCGACTCGAACACCTTCACATCTGCTTTCAAAACAAACCCTAACCTTTAGAAATGGCTATCCCAACAAAACAACACCAATATACCTCAACAAAGGACGCACCAGATACAACAAAAAATACAAAACCCTCACCACCTGCCCAACCAAATCATAAGGAGCCTCCACAGGACACCCCCCAATCCACGTCAACAACAAAAACACCCTCACCAACCCCCAAAAAAACCACTGATCTAACAACTTAAAAGAAGCCCTTTTCACACCCACATGCAACATTGGAACAACAAACAAAACAAACACAGACATCCCTAAAGCAACCACCCCCCCCAACTTGTTAGGGATAGACCGAAGAATAGCATATGCAAACAAAAAATACCACTCCGGTTGAATATGCACCGGAGTCACTAAAGGATTCGCAGGGATAAAATTATCCGGATCCCCCAACAAATAAGGAAACACAAGCCTCATTTCCACCAGAAAAAAAACAAAAACAAAAAACCCAAACAAATCCTTCACAGTATAATAAACATGAAACCTCACTTTTTCCCCATCACTATTAACTCCCAAAGGATTATTAGAACCGCTCTCATGTAAAAACAACAAATGAGCTACCCTTCCTCCCACCAACACAAAAGGAAGTAAAAAATGCAACGAATAGAACCGAACCAACGTAGCATTATCCACAGAAAACCCCCCCCATACCCACTCAACCATCATCTTCCCAACATATGGTAAAGCTGACAGCAAGTTAGTAATCACAGTTGCCCCCCAAAAAGACATTTGCCCCCAAGGAAGCACATACCCCACAAAAGCTCTTCCCATAACCAACAACAACAACACCACCCCAATATTTCACGTCTCCAAAAACAAATAAGACCCGTAATACAACCCACGACCAATATGAAGATATAAGCAAATAAAAAAAAAAGAAGCCCCATTAGCATGAACTGCCCGAAACATCCAGCCTATATTCACCTCCCGACAAATATGTGCCACAGACCTAAAAGCCTCACTAACTCTCCCACTATAGTGCATAGAAAGCACCAAACCGCTAACCACCTGAATCACTAAACACAACCCCAACAAAGAACCAAAATTCCACCAACTAGACAAATTCACAGGAGCAGGTAAATCAACCAAAGCCCCATTAACTATTTTAAAAACCGGATGTCTTTTTCGAATAGACCTAAGCATAATACAAACTAAAAGGCCGTAAGGGCCCATCACAATGATAACAAATCTTAACCACCCCAACCAACACAACCAAAAGCAATGCTCCCAAACCAACATACCCCCACACCATCGACTTCTCCATAATACCCCCCCCTCTCCTTCCCACCAAAGACACAAATTCTCTATCCCCAAAATAACCCACAACCCTAACATAAGACCTCTTCCCCAAACTCATCCAATACGTCCCTCTCCCTAACAACACCAAAAAACACCCCATCACTCCCATTCCCCCCACAAACATCAAATTAGCCGCCAAACTAGCCACATAAATAAACATAACTAACAATCCCCCAACATAAACTATAAAAAGCATATACCCATACCAACACCTCACCGTCCTCCCAATAAAAAAACTAGAAACCACACTCATCAACACAACCATCACTCCTAACCTCAAAGGTTGAAAAACCACCAAAACTCCAAACATCACACCAATAAGTATACAAAACACCACTATTAACCTCATATTCAGAAGATAAGGTCTCCCTCAATCACTAATTTCCAATATTAAAATTTTACATAAACTATCTTCTGCACCCTTAGCCCCACCCCACCACCCTCACTCTCACCCCAACAACTAAGCAAACCACTCCCAAAATACAAACTAAAAAAACCTTTCAAATCAAATATATCAACAAATCATACCGATACCGAGGATAACTAGCCCGCACCCAAACATACAAAAAAGAAAACAACATTACCACCCCAAAAAAAACAAACCCCCTCACAAAAACCCCCCCTCAAAACAACAATGCTCTTATTAACCTCATAAACAAAATATTAGCATACTCAGCCATAAACAACACTGCAAAGCCCACACCTCCATACTCAATATTAAATCCGGAAACCAACTCCGACTCCCCCTCAGCAAAATCAAAAGGAGCCCGATAAGTCTCAGCAACACAACACACAAACCACATCACAAACACCGCCGGAATTACCAACCCTGAAGACAAACAGCCTTGTCCCTCACACAAATCATAAAACCTATAAGAATAGTACATAAAAACCGGACATAACAAGATCAAGGCCATCCCCACCTCATACGAAATGATCTGAGCAACAGCACGCAAAGCCCCCAACAATGCATACTTAGAATTAGAACACCAACCAGACCCCAACACCGAATAAACGCCCACCCTAGACACACACAAAAAAAAACAAACCCCCAAACAAAATCTCCCAAAACTATAAGCCCCAACATATAATACCCAAAAAATCAAAGCTAAAAACAACCCCAAACCAGGAAACAAATAAAAAAATCAACTATTGGACTGAACGGGACTTAACAGCTCCTTAGAAAACAATTTAACCGCATCAGCCAAAGGCTGAGGAAGTCCTCCTACCCCTACCTTATTAGGACCCTTACGCATCTGAAAATACCCCAACCCCTTTCGCTCAAACAAAGTAAAAAAAGCTACACCCAATAACACACATACACACGTAACCAACACACACAAAACTCTAACCATTACCTTATCCTCACCACCGACACTTATATTCCCCTAACTTAGGTGTCACACCACACTCCCTTAAACTGAAACTCTAATGTGCAAACCTATACACCACTAAGCCCAAACCCCACCCCATAAGCCTTCAACAGCTAATTTTCCTCCCAACCCAAAAAAAAAAAAAAAAAACATAACAAAACTATAAATATACAAACCACTCTCTTAATGATTCGAAATCCTTTTCATTTAGTGGAGTTTAGTCCCTGACCCCTCACAGGGGCCACAGGCGCCCTTCTCTTGACGTCCGGCCTAGCACTTTGATTACATGTTCACAATAGTATTCTACTCACCATAGGCCTACTTCTAACTATCATCACAATATTACAATGATGACGAGATGTCGTCCGCGAAAGAACTTTTCAAGGATTCCACACATCTAATGTCTCCTCTGGATTGCGCTGAGGCATAATTTTGTTCATTATTTCAGAAGTCTGCTTCTTTTTTGCCTTCTTTTGAGCCTACTTCCACTCAAGCTTGGCACCATCCCCCGAGCTCGGGGGATCGTGGCCCCCAATCGGAGTTACCCCCCTTAATCCTTTTGAAGTTCCCCTATTAAACACCGCAGTCCTATTGGGTTCGGGAATCACAGTTACATGAGCTCACCACTCGCTCATGGAAGGAAACCTAAAAGAAGCTAACCAAGGTCTATTTTTCACCTCCACATTAGGGGTATATTTCACTTTTCTCCAAGTAGGGGAATACCAAGAAACCCCATTCACTATCTCAGATAGTGCTTACGGATCCACCTTTTTTGTAGCAACAGGCTTTCATGGGCTCCACGTATTAATTGGCTCCACCTTCTTATTGGTATGCTTATTACGAACAGCCTCACAACATTTTTCGTCCTCCCACCATTTCGGGTTTGAAGCAGCTGCTTGATATTGACATTTTGTAGATGTTGTTTGATTGTTCCTATACACCTGTGTATATTGATGAGGGTCCTAGTTTAAGGTAACTTAACTTATAGTGTTAAACTTTTAATTTAAAAATGGTCGTACAACCCCTTGGCTTTATACTTTAAGAACTAGAAGTCCTGATTTGCACTTAGGTAGTAGGATCATCCTTAAAGCCCTTCACTACACGAGGTAGAATTAAAGTGAAGTATCACATACGGTTTCGGCCCGTAAGTTGGAAACCGATTCCTAATTCCTTTAGCTTATTCCTTCATTTTCATCTCACTCCTCCTCCCTCCCTCCCCCCACTTCATTCTCTCCGAAGAGAAGCTAATCGTAGCATTTAATTGTTAATTAAAAGATAGTAATGTGTCTTACCTTTCGGGCAAGATATTGAGCCGGAATAACGGATTACATTGATGTTGTAAATCATGGACATATTATGCACCCAATATTTGTGTCAATATTAATAATTGTATTCTCTATTTTGTTCCTATTAACTTTTAGTATTCTCATATTAGGGTGGATAATAAGCAAATCCTCAGTAGTAGATCGAGAAAAATCCTCACCGTTCGAGTGCGGATTTGATCCAACAGCATCTGCCCGGGTCCCATTTTCAGTTCGATTCTTCTTATTAGCAGTTATTTTTCTAATTTTTGACATTGAAGTAGTACTACTTCTCCCATTAGTACCTATTATACTCTGGTCTCCTTCTATTTACGCTAGAAGGAGAGCTATTATTTTTATTTTAATTCTTCTCTTTGGACTACTACATGAGTGATCCCAAGGATCCCTTGAGTGGGTCTCTTAAGAATGATTGAGAATGAAGTGGGGCTGCTAACCTTACTTCGGATGGATCAAAACCATCCCTTCTTTATGTATATTAAAAGATTTCCATTTACGTTCTTATTCCTCTTTATAATATTTCTTGGTACCTTAATCTCATTGTCCTCCAATCACTGATTAGGAGTTTGAGTTGGTTTAGAACTTAATTTAATAAGCTTTCTTCCTATCATATTAGGCTCTGGCTCCCTTTTTGAAAGAGAGAGCGCGATTAAGTACTTTATTATTCAAGCCCTTGCTTCGAGAGCCATCCTAATAATAAGAATAGCAACCTTTTACACCTCCTCTTCTTGAGATATTTTATTAACCCAATCAGAAATTAGAAGTATTATTTTTATAGTTCTTCTTCTAATCAAGCTTGGTGGAGTTCCCTTCCACTTTTGGTTACCCAATGTTGCTCCAAGTTTATCCTGAGGATCGTGCTTCCTACTCCTAACTTGACAAAAAATCGCCCCAATGCTCCTTATTGTTTACATAAATAATAGACCCAACCACCTGCTTTTACTAGGAGCCATCAGAGCTCTCATCGGTTCTTTCGGAGGAATTAACCAAACAAGACTACGTATTCTATTAACCTACTCATCTATTTCTCACACAGGATGAATAATGTGTGCCCTCCTACTAAACACAAAGGTGTTCGCTATCTACCTAATAACCTATTTATTTTTATCATCCTCTATTTTCTTAGTTATTTCTCAGGATAACACTTCCTCATTTACACAACTGAACAAAAAAAAAACTACAAATACATCAAGAATTGTGTTACTTACATCCCTCCTGTCCTTAGGGGGACTACCTCCACTAATAGGCTTTTTCCCTAAATTATTAGTTATTTTATTAATAATACAAACGAACATATACCCTTGTATTTTATTTTTATTTACAGGATCCCTTATTTCTTTATACTACTACCTTAACCTCTCCACCCTTTCAATACTTACCTCATCAATTCAAGAAGTAACCTATAAACCCACAAAACAACTCTTAGTTTTTAGATTAAGGGTGGTAGTTAACCTATTAGGTAGTTTATTAGGTATTGCCATCCTCACTTTTGTGGTCTAGTT